AAATGATCCCTAGAGTCGAGACTAAAAGGAATGTATAAACCAATGCTTCCATAGATTCGATCGTGGTTTACAATTATAGCTTCCATACCTGTTTATTTTGGATCATCTCCTACCTAAAGAAAGAGCAAAAGTCAAAGAAAAAAAGTCGATTCGAAAGATGCGATAACAATGTTATATTATATCAGACTACTTGTCTTTTTGTAGTTGGATCTCCAAGTTTTTGGAATGCGCCAAATTCTACTTGAGCATCCAAATCTGGGTCAATACCAGCAAAAACATCTCTGAATAAGGTTCGAGCACCATGCCAAATGTGTCCGAAGAAAAAGAGCAAAGCAAACGAAGCATGTCCAAAAGTAAACCAACCCCTCGGACTGCTACGAAACACACCATCAGATTTCAAAGTAGCACGATCTAATTCAAAAATTTCACCCAATTGAGCGCGTCTAGCATATTTTTTAACAGTAGCAGGATCACTATAACTAACCCCGTTAAGTTCGCCGCCGTAGAACTCAACAGTTACACCTACTTGTTCAACACTATACTTTGATTCTGCCCTTCTAAAAGGAACATCAGCTCTAACAATTCCGTCTCCATCTACCAAAACAACTGGAAATGTTTCGAAAAAGGTAGGCATACGACGTACAAAAAGTTCACGCCCTTCTTTATCTCTAAAGATGGGGTGTCCTAACCATCCAACAGCTATTCCATCCCCGTTGTCCATTGAGCCCGCTCTGAATAACCCCCCCTTTGCCGGATTATTCCCAATGTAATCATAAAAAGCAAGTTTTTCCGGAATTTTAGACCAAGCTTCTGAGAAACTTTGATTTTCAGCGAGTCCAGCACTAACTCTTCTATATATTTCTTGCTGGAAGTATCCCTGATCCCATTGATAACGAGTGGGACCAAATAATTCGATGGGGGTAGTTGCTGAACCATACCACATAGTTCCAGCAACTACAAAAGCAGCAAAAAAGACAGCAGCGATACTACTGGAAAGGACGGTTTCAATATTGCCCATACGTAATCCTTTGTATAGACGTTGAGGCGGACGAACACTAAGATGAAATAGGCCCGCTAATATGCCCAATGTACCCGCTGCAATATGATGAGAGGCTATTCCGCCCGAAACAAACGGATCAAAACCTTCCACACCCCACGCTGGATTTACAGATTGTACTTTTCCAGTTAGTCCATAAGGATCGGACACCCATATTCCAGGGCCATACAAACCTGTTACATGAAATACGCCAAAACCAAAACAAGCCACCCCTGAAAGAAATAAATGAATTCCAAAAATCTTGGGCAAATCCAAAGACGGTTTTCCTGTACGTTCATCAGTAAATATTGCTAGATCCCAATACACCCAATGCCAAATAGCTGCTAAGAAGCACAAGCCAGAAAACACAATATGCGCTCCGGCCACACCTTCGTAACTCCAAATGCCTGAATTCGTTACAGCCCCCCCTGTGATACTCCAACCACCCCACGAATTAGTTATTCCTAAACGAGTCATGAAGGGTATAACGAACATACCTTGTCTCCACATTGGATCAAGAACGGGATCAGAAGGATCAAAAACGGCTAATTCATATAGAGCCATTGAACCGGCCCAACCAGCAACCAGAGCTGTATGCATTATATGGACAGCAATCAACCGACCGGGATCATTCAATACAACGGTATGAACACGATACCAAGGCAAACCCATGGAAATACCCCTTTTTATCAAAGAAAGATAAAGACTATGTAACTTTATTGCATTTTAAAAACGATACTATGGACCTCCCCCCTTCAGTGGATTCTCTCCGAGCAGGAGATAATATTTGTTCTCTTCTGCTGGCAATAATCAAACAATTCTGTTCGTAGGAACAAAGAGAAGCAGATCTATTCTATACCCGATAAGCCCCAATACGCAATGGTGGGTTGAGCCCATTTTCTATGAGTGAATCCATCCATACTTAGTCATCATTCGAAAGACCTATTTGGAATAATTTTAGTTACTTTATTAATTCTGTCTTCCTTTCTGACCATGGCTAAAATGAATAACGGCCAATTTTTATGAAGACAATTAAACCCATTATTACGTTTCCACATCAAAGTGAAATATAGTACTTCATTTTTTGTTAATGCCTATTGGTGTTCCAAAAGTACCTTTTCGAAGTCCTGGAGAGGAAGATGCATCTTGGGTTGACGTATAGTGCGGCTTGTCAGATATATTGGGTCATATGGTATTTCCCCGTTCTCTCCCTCGATTGAGATATCCCTTGTTTCACCCAATCAATTTATTTTTAAATTGGCGCGTGAGGTGCAATTAGATCCGTTTTTGGGGGATCCAGATTAATATTACCATCTCAATAAAACTTATTTATGGTTGGCTTGGTTGGACCAAGAAAATGAAGTATCCAGGCTCCGTTTAGAAAAAACCCAATTAGTAATAGATCGGCGTACTACTTGTATCATAAACGATTTTATTATTAAATATTAAATTAGTTTATTATTAAATTAGAAAGAGGGGTGATCTCAAAGTGTTAATTAATCGAATAGAATAATATGCTGAATACCTCAAATATTTGACGGAAGAAAGGCATCAAATGAATTAAAAAAAGAAGTGGTATTGGGAGCATTTATCCTATATGTGCAAATAGAAATCGCGGAAATCTTTACCTGGAGTAGAGCATAAACCTAAAAAAATGGAAGGGACCCCTTCAGGAACAAGAAAATTACATCGTAATTTGGATTGGATCTCGATGAAACAATATATCAATGAGAAGTGTGTTTGATAAGTGTAATGAATTTCGTATTATAGGTTATAGGAAAACGAGCAAAAACTTATCTTTTTTTTATGGAAAAAAAAGGGTTCCTTTGTTAAAAGTTAGATAGAACCTACTCTAAGCCAAAATAAAGGGGCTGGAATCTTATACATTGATCTTTTTTCCGCTATTTTTTGAACCGTATGCCTCAAAAGGTGCATGTACGGTTCCTAAGGGATAGTTTTTTATCCTAATCAACCGACTTTATCGAGAAAGATTGCTTTTTTTAGGCCAAGAGGTTGATAGTGAGATCTCAAATCAACTTATTGGTCTTATGGTATATCTCAGTATAGAGGATGATACCAAAGATCTCTATTTGTTTATAAATTCTCCCGGAGGATGGGTAATACCCGGAGTAGCTATTTACGATACTATGCAATTTGTAAGACCAGATGTACATACAATATGCATGGGATTGGCCGCTTCAATGGGATCCTTTATCCTGGTCGGAGGAGAAATTACCAAACGTCTAGCATTCCCTCACGCTTGGCGCCATTGAGTTTTTTATTTGAAAGAAAAAAATACTATGCCTTAGCAGGAATATTAAGTAATAATAGCATGGCACTTCAAATTTGATATGATAAAACTCTCTTTTTTTTTTTTACATTAAATTATGTATCGAAAGAGTAGTATGAGATAATAAGATATTCCGATTTTATCTTAGGGTAGTCCATTTAAGCGTCACAAACTTTTTTTTGTTTTCACACCGGAAGGGTTTTAACAATATTTATTTTTTATAGAACAGATTCATTTTTTGCCTTAGCTCAAAAAAACTTTGGGATTGCTGAATCACAGACGAAATAAATATATAAAGCAACGGAACCATCATAGTATTTTTTAACTCCCCCGAAAGGAAGGGTGGTAATTGGATCATTTACCGATCTGCGTCTGATAGATCCTAGATTTTCGGCTGTAAGGTGAAAGTAAATTCCATTAGAGAGCCGTATGCACTGCACAAAAAATGCCCGTACGGTTCTTCAATTCTTTTTTTTTTTTTTTGCACCTCATCATCCTGCAAGATAGAGAAACCATTTATTTATCATCAGGGTAATGATTCACCAACCCGCAGCCTCTTTTTCTGAGGCACAAACGGGAGAATTTATCTTGGAAGCGGAAGAACTACTGAAACTGCGCGAAACCATCACAAGGGTTTATGTACAAAGAACGGGCAAACCCTTATGGGTTGTATCCGAAGATCTGGAAAGAGATGTTTTTATGTCAGCAACAGAAGCCCAAGCTCATGGAATTGTTGATCTTGTAGCGGTTGAATGAAGGATTTCGCTGAAATCCCTACTATTGTTGTGTTGCGATTTTCTTTATATTCTTATCCGGGTTTAATATTTTAATATTCTTTTAATATTTTAATATTCTATTAAATAGATTAAAAAAAAAGCGATTCATAATCATCCGGTTAGGATCGATCTCAACCAGCCTATTATGTATACGATACAGCATGCCAACCATTAAGCAACTTATTAGAAACACACGACAGCCAATAAGAAATGTCACGAAATCCCCCGCTCTTCGGGGATGTCCTCAGCGCCGAGGAACATGTACTAGGGTGTATGTGCGACACGTTTAGATCATGAGCTAGGACTGGGACACAAAAAAAAGACAAACTGTATGTTTCCAGTATCAGTGATCAATCAAGACCAGTGAATAGGATAGAAATAGAATATGAATAGGATAGGATACAATGGAAGAATTCCACCCACTATCTACAAATCAAAAAGATCCATTATCTCCCTGTGTATTCAATTTATGGTTTCCATTGGTGCAAATCCAATCACCTGAATTTAAAGATGAGAAGCAATTCCCCTTTGGTAAGAATTTGGTAAGAAATAGTTATCCATTAAGCGGGGGAAATATATAAGCAGAAAAATAATGTTCCCACTCTTGCAAAAACGGACTAACAGGGTCAGCTACCTAGCTAACTTTCATAATTAAATACCGTTACTGTATGGGTTAGATCTCATTGTGAAAGACCTATTACTAAATAATATAATTCATGGGTAGAGCCAAAGGATGTGAACTGTACAAGTTACCAAGAATATTGATTAAATGCAGGAAGGGGTTCCGGTGTATAGAAAGGACCTCACCGTTTAAGAAGTAACCATAGAAACGATGGAACCACTATTTCTTTATCCATTTAAATTTTATTTTTATGTTTACAATGAAAAAAAAATATATATATAGTGGTCGGGGAGGTTATAGTAGCCAAAGCCATTGGAATTTTTATTTTATACATTGGAAGAATCTGTTTTGTTATTAATCGACCAGTAAAGGGGAAAATAATAACTAAAAGAACGGAAATCAATTAGTTATTCATCAAAGTTTCATTTATTCAATGACCAGAATTAGACGAGGATATGTAGCTCGTAAACGTCGAACAAAAATCCGTTTATTTGCATCAAGCTTTGGGGGGGCTCATTCAAGACTTACTCGAACTATTACTCAACAGAAAATAAGAGCTTTGGTTTCTGCTCATCGGGATAGAGATAGGCAAAAGAGGGATTTTCGTCGTTTGTGGATCACTCGGATAAATGCAGTAATTCGTGAAAATAAAGTATCCTATAGTTATAGTCGATTTATAAATGATCTGTACAAGAGTAAATTGCTTCTTAATCGTAAAATACTTGCACAAATAGCTATATTAAATAGGAATTGTCTTTATATGATTTCTAATGAGATCATAGAGGAAAAGGATTGTAAGGAATTTACCGAAAAACTTAAATGACATTCCCCGGAGAATGAACTCCGGGAAGATAGAGTATAAATTAGTATAAGAAAAAATTGATAAGATGATAAAGTCGTCAAAATGAGTTAACGCGCTCAAACAAAAAAACTTTGATTCTTCCCCGATTCTTTGATTCTTTTTTTTTTTATTACAACACGAAAATTTAATTTAGATTTGATTATTTTTCGAACAAAATATCCATCTGGGTTTGAGTTCATAGCATATTGGAATTTTGATTTGATTGAAGAGTAAGCCTATTTATTTCTGGTTCTAAAACCAGTAGTTCTAGCGGTCGACTCGGTTCTTTCAAACTGTTTCTCGTTATTAAGAAAAGGTAACAAAGATAAAATGCGCGCTTGTTTTATAGCAATAGTAATTAATCGTTGTTGTTTCAAGGTCAATCTATTCACGCGTCTAGATAAAATTTTTCCTTGTTCACTAATAAACCGACTAATTAAACTCATATTTCTATAATCAATTCGATCCCCCGATTGGATCGGGGGCAAACGCCTACGAGAAGATCGTTTGGATTTAAGAAAGGGTCGCTTGGATTTATCCATGGTTTGTTTGTTCCTTATCCCTGAAAATCCTATTTCTGAGTTCTAATTCTTTTTTTTTTAGATCCAACTGAAATAGAAGAAATACGGAAATAGAAGAAATAGAAATTAGGATTTACTTTAGTTATATTAAAATATATATTATATATATAATATGTCATTTTTTATGTTCCTTGGAAGAGTGACAAACAGACCTGCATTCGATCTATTTCTTTATCTCCCCATGAACCGTATGTTTGTAACAATAGGGACAGAATTTTTTCAATTCCAATCGACTCGGCGTATTGTGTCGATTCTTTTGGGAAATATATCTGGAAATGCCCGTTGATTCTTTATTAACCCCGTTTCGGACACAACTGGTACATTCCAAAATAACCGTTACTCGGACATCTTTACTCTTGGCCATGAACCCCCTTTGGTTTTTGATTCGCTCAACTCTTCCATTTTTTCAATCTGAAGCGAATAAGAAAGGAACAAAGAAAAAATAGAAGTTGCTAACTCTAAATCGAATTATGAAAGATTTCGTTGCAATCACTAGAGTAATAGTCAAAAAATAGTAAATAATAAGGAATACAATTATTTCAAACTATATTTCTAATTGCAGTACAGTATCTTATTTAACTATTTTTTATGATACTGTTGACCTAGGAGCACATTTCCATCCCCGTTCTCACTCTATTAGAATATAAATTTAAGCCGGGATTTTCGCTGAGATTTAGTCTTAAAAAAAAAAAAAAAAGAAATTAATTAGTTAAAGCTATTTGATTTGATTGTATCTCTAATCCCCTTCCCGTATCAATAACTAAAATTAAAAAAAGGGGAATGTCAACGCATCGGGGAATAAACGATTGATCTCTATTAATAAACCTGCTAAAGATCCGAACCATAGAGTACTTAGTACTGGTGCCACGGAAAGATATGTTTTTAGATCTCGCATTGAAAATCCTCCTTCTTTTTGTTTTTAACGTCTCATATGGGTATAGATAAGTCTTTTATTATTTTATTATATGTTATACAATATGTTATATGACATGAGCCCCCCCAAAAAAAGAAGAAATAACACTATGGAAAAGAAGACAGGGATTCTCTACAATGAAACTGTAGACCAATTGAAAGGGATGTAGCGCAGCTTGGTAGCGCGTTTGTTTTGGGTACAAAATGTCACGGGTTCAAATCCTGTCATCCCTACCTATACTTTTACTTTAGTTCTCCTATGAGCAGTAAGGAGGAATAAATTGAGATCAATTAAATTGGACATACATAATCTTTCTTTCATTTTTAGTTTAGAAACGCTATATTATATATATATATATACATGCAAGGTGTATTGGGGTTCAAAAAAATTCTGATAAGAAAGCGCTCTTAGTTCAGTTCGGTAGAACGCGGGTCTCCAAAA